AAATCAAAAAGAAAAAGGACTTGTGCTGGATTTGCACTACATAAATACAAATCGATACAAAAGAGATATACGTGAAAGAATAAATTCCGAATAAGGACAAAATAGGAATAAATTAGGGATTTAGTCAATCAATTTAAGTAAAATAAACAAGCTTAATCCCTTGTTTTGTTATTTGTGAATAGATTTCCAACGAAAAACCGCCCAGTTGCGAGTAATGTAAATTTTTGATATTTCTAGATCCAATTACTTCATTGTATTCACTTGATCTTTTTTATATGCATCTTCTATCAATAAAATTTTAACAATAAAATGCATTTATTATGCATACTTATAGTATACAGGATTCTCTGTTAGCAATAATCGATAGGTAGGAATAGAACAAAAGAGGGGGGAGTAGTAAAGAAAAAGTTCTATAAAACTATATTCTAGAAAACTATATAAGAGTCATCCACACCCTCTTTTTTGTTCTATTCATTAATTGAATTTCGTTTGATTAAGACTAAATTCCGTAAAAACCCCTGCCTTTTTTGAAATATCATGAACGGTTCCTGTAGGTTGAGCGCCCCTGTCAAGGAAATCTAGAATAGCGGGAACATTTAAATGGGTTTGATTATTTATCGGATCATAAAAACCCACTTTCCGAAGATCTCTTCCTTCTCTTCGGGATCGAACATCAATTGCAACGATTCGATAAACGGCTCATTGGGATAGATGTAGATGAACAATACCCCCCCTAGAACCGTATAAGAAGTTTTCTCCTCGTACGGCTCGAGAAAAAATGATTCGAAGTTCTCGTTATGTCTATGTATATAATTAGAATGTGAAATAGATCTAGAAAATCATCAAATCAATTAGAGATTTAAGTCCTTCTTTTCTTTTTTTTCTTCTTTTTCGAAAACGAAGAAGAAAAAAACATTTGTACTCTCATAACTCAAGTTGGATAACTTTGAAATAGCCCAAAAGAAAATACTTAGGCTTAGGCATTTCATTTTTTGAGTGGTCTCTAACCCCTATTTTTCTTTGTCTCGTTTCGAATCTATTTTTGGATTCTTCATTCTGATCTAATTGTTAAGACAATTGAAAATGGTATTTCCTTGTTCCAGGATCTTTTATCTTTGCCTTGAATCATTGGGTTTAGACATTACTTCGGTGATCTTTAATCGTTTTAAAAAATGGCAGCAACATCCCCTTTTTTGTGATTTCTTGATAGAAAGAAATCATACGAACACTCGATTCCGACATAATACACTTTTGATTGAAAGAGTTTTACCAATTCCAACAAATTTTCTTTTTTTTTTTGATTGAAATTTGTTCGAATCGGATCCTTTCGATTTTGATATCGAAAATATACTTACGAAGTTTGTTTCAACTTATTGATTGTTATTAACCCTAGATCCTTGCCCCTGAGAAATGAATAAATTTCTACTCGAGCTCCATCATGTACTATTTACATTACAACCCAACAAAAAAGAGGATTCTAGTAGAACAGAACAAAGGATGTCGAGCCAAGAGCCCATTCATTCCTAGATAATAGAAAATAGAAAAGGGTGGATGGAAAAAATCCACAGCTGATCATGTCCTTCAAGTCGCACGTTGCTTTCTACCACATCGTTTCAAACGAAGTTTTACCATAACATTTCTATAGTTTGGAACCGGTATGTAATTGATTCAATTATGGAATCATGAATAGTCATTGCTTCAGTCGATACACAGTACTTTTTCCTTTTCCATGAAAGGGAATAGGTAATTTATGAAGAAAAGCTGTAGTAAGAATTCAATTTTACCTTATATTTGATTTTATGAATGCAATATTTTATTTTTTATTTTAGAAATATAAATAACACGAATCAAAAATAAGTTCTTTTTGAATCCGGATTGCATCTTCAAATGATTCGATAGAATAGATTCAACAATCTTACACTTCTTCGGATCCCAAGGAATCATAAGAAAGATTAAAAATATTTCATTGAAAAAATTTACCAACTCGACATCACCATTTGAATAAAATTTGGCTAAGAATTCTACTTGATCATCATAAGAGAGAGAAATCCATATTCAGATTGAACTGAACTGTCAATGATTTAAAAGAGATAGATCAAAAAACAAATTTCTTTTTTTCGTGGATTGGATACAAAAGAATAATGAAAGGGAATATTTAGGTTGTTATTCTTTTATCCTCAAAGATCAAATCATAATTGCAAAAAATCGTAAATTTACGTATCTATAAAATTAGACTGAAAAAATTGCATTGGAAGTTATTATTCCACAGTAAATATTTAACAGTAAGGTAAGAACTCACAAATTCTTTTTCAAAAAAAAAAAGCGAAACAAGGCTATCACTGAAATAGAAGGATAACAAGCCATGCATATAAGTATTTATGCAATTTAGGCGTAATTTCTTTGGCTTGGGCTTGAGATAATCTTTTCCTAAAAAAAAAAGTAAATAGGATGTATGAATCACCCCGTCTCAATTGTTATTAGATGGATTTACAATTATTCATTAAAGACAAAGACCAAATATCTAAAAATTAGGGTCAAAGAAAATCCATTCCATACGGAACCTTATTATTTGTTAAAGAAAATCCATTCCATACGGAACCTTATTATTTGTTAATGAGATTTGGACAGATATAGACATTCAAATTGATATCTTCCATCGTTTTATCTACTCCCATTATGAATTCATTCTGGGGGATGATGAATCATAAATAATAAATAAAAAACGGATCCTATTTGTATATATATAAATACAAAAAGGTCCATTGTTTCCTATTTTTTATTTTCAAAAAAACCAGTTTTAAGAGACTTAATCCCAGCGATTGAATTCAATCAGTACCAGGAAGAGCCTTTTTTTAGAATTCAGAAATGAAAGAAGAATAATTAATAATTGGGTTGTCTTATAAAAAAAAAGATAGGGGATATGGAGGCTTTTGCATTTCGATTTAGAATGTATTCTTGAAAATTCAACTAGATCCAAACATAAGGCTTTTCTAAGCAAACTAACTTAAATATGAAAATGAAGGGGAGGGACATAAGCTAAAAGGCCCATTGTGACCTATGCTCCCATCTTACTACCTGAATCACAAATGGATTCAGTTACATTTTTGTATTATTTGCAATCGATTTAATTTGTGTGCGAAAAAAGATCTGATTCAGAGAATCATTTTGATTTTGAAAAATTCGAAAAAAAAAAAGTACATTTTATCAAAAATTATACTTTTTAAAATAGAAGGTTACTCAAAAAGGTAATTTTGAGTCTGATATATATGAGAGTCCGCTCTGGGACGGAAGGATTCGAACCTCCGAATAGCGGGACCAAAACCCGTTGCCTTACCACTTGGCGACGCCCCATTTCTATTTGATATTAATAAACACTAATATCGGTATTGGTTGTTCGTCAATTCCCGTACAAATCTCTATGAAATAAATTAGATTAGTGTTGGAGTCTTAAGATTTTGACCCGCGTAGATGTAGAATTAAAATAAATTTATTGATCATTACATATAATTCAATTAAGATATTGTATGAAAGTATGATTTCTTCTATTCTCTTGTGAGAATTGAAAGATTTTTGTTTTGATTGGTTTGGTTCAAAGAAGTATTTTTTGTCTACTTTACTTACTTTTCTTCATTTTTATCTTATCTCAATAAGATATTAATAACTCAATCAAAATACAATTATCTCCAAGAACAAAATGTTTGTTATGCTTAATATCTTTAGTTTGAGCTATATCTGTATTAATTCTGCCCTTGATTCGAGTAGTTTTGTATTAGCCAAATTACCCGAGGCCTACGCTTTTTTGAATCCAATTGTAGATGTTATGCCAGTAATACCTCTTTTCTTTTTTCTCTTAGCCTTTGTTTGGCAAGCTGCTGTAAGTTTTCGATGAGATATTTAATACTGTCCTAGAAAAAAAAATTCATGATTTATTTGAGTTCGAGAACCCAAATTCTAATAATTGATAAGATCAGATGAGTCTTACAATATGAACGAACCCTCAATTCAAAGAATGAAATTATTGGGTAGCCACGAGAAATTTAGATCGCCAGTTCCCGATTCTGACCTTTTTTTTTTGCTGAAAGACCCTATATAGAGTCCACCACAATATCGAATTCGAATTGTGTGAATTTCTGAAAACTCTTTTCTATTTCTAGAAATTCTAAAAACTGCTTCGTTTCATGGTGTCAAAATAGGATATATAGTATAAAAATAGAGAATCTATTCTCTTTCCCCCCCCAAAAAAAAAAATGATTTGGAGATTGTGTAATGCTTACTCTCAAACTCTTTGTTTACACCGTAGTGATATTCTTTGTTTCTCTTTTCATTTTCGGATTCCTATCTAATGATCCAGGACGTAATCCCGGGCGTGAAGAATAAAAAAGAAAAAAAAAAGGTTTTCTTTGCTCTTATAAATGTTTTTAGGCTTTTATCTATTCCATATCTTTAACTATTAAAAGAAAATAAAAAAAGCAAAAAGAAAGGGTTGGTTAAATTTCGAATTTGAAAGATAGCAAGCCATCGACGGAAACGGAAAGAGAGGGATTCGAACCCTCGGTACGAATAACTCGTACAACGGATTAGCAATCCGACGCTTTAATCCACTCAGCCATCTCTCCTAATTAAAAAAAAAAGATAATTACTATATTACATTACACAAAAAATAATGCTTGAAAAAAGCCTTCTTTAATAAAAAAGCCCTTCTTTTTCTTTCTATTTATATTATATATAGAAATTTCTTATATAATTTATTATATAGCTTATATAAATTATTTTTTTTTGTATTGTATTATAATATACGGATACAACTTTTATCAGCAATTCCATTTATATATTTATATAAAATTAAAATAAAGAAAGGACTTGAAAGAGATATCTCGAATCAAAATAGAAAAAAAAATAAAGAATATCTCTTTAAGTTTTTTTTCAAAAAGGCCTTTTTTGATTTCCACGGCCTGGTCTGGTCAGTACCCAGCCGGGCCTTCTTTTTTTATCCCAATGTA